TGTGGGGTGCCTGATTTAAAGGAATATCTTGATAGGATAAATTATGTAAATTTATTTACCTCCATTAATTTACATTTGATAGGATTAAACTATCACTTTTAGTGCCAAAGGCTAATGTGCATCATACACTTTAATGTAATAGTATAAAAAAAGGTAAGCTAATTAAGCTAATGGGTTCATACCCCATTTATAGAGGCATCAATCCTCTCCTTTTTAATGACCAACAACTCAACAAAACTTCTCTTCCTATCAACAACAATGATAGGAACGATCTTGTCCTTCTCATCAAACTCCTGATTAGGAGTTTGAATAGGATTAGAGATCAACTTACTCTCGTTTACTCCCATATTAACAAATAATAAAAACATAATAATGAACCAATCATCAATTAAATACTTTATTGTTCAAGCAATAGCTTCTACAATACTGTTATTTTCAATTCTATTGGTTCAAATAAAATATCCAATAGGATGAGAAAGGGAAATAATCCCATCAATAATAATCAGATCCAGATTATTATTAAAAATTGGAGCTCCTCCATTCCACTTCTGATTCCCAGAAGTAATAAGAGCACTAAACTGAATTAACTGTTTTATAATAATAACATGGCAAAAAATTGCTCCAATAATAGTTCTATCCTATTGTATTAAAACAGAAATATTTATCTCAGCCATCATCATTTTGAGAATTATTATTGGAGTATTAGGTGGTTTGAATCAAACATCATTACGTCAACTTATAGCATATTCATCAATTAGCCACCTAGGATGAATAATTGGTGCATTAATTGTGAGAGAAAATATTTGGGAATTATATTTTATTATCTACTCATTATTAAGATTAATTCTAGTTTTATTGTTCAAACAAATAAATTTATTCTTTATGAATCAAATTTATTCGTCAAGAAATATAAAAACAGAAATCAAATTCATAATATTCCTTACACTACTATCATTAGGTGGATTACCCCCATTTATTGGATTTCTACCAAAATGAATTGTAATTCAATCTCTCATCGAGAACAATATAACAATTATAGTAGCAATTATGGTTGTATTAACCACTATTACTTTATTCTATTATATTCGAGTTAGATTTTCAGCCCTAATTCTATCGTATATAGAAAACTCATGACTGATAAAAATTAATTATCAAAAACTGAGATTTATATTATCCACAGCAGTAATAATCTCAACCTTAGGGTTTATTCTAGCCTCAATTTTAACTTTAATGTTCTAAGGACTTAAGTTAAAATAAACTAATAACCTTCAAAGTTATAATTGAAAGGAATAACTTTTAGGCCTTAGTAGATTTACACCTCTAGAATTGCAGTCTAGAATCATAATTGAATATAAGACCATCTTGGTAAGAGAGGTATCACCCTCATAAATAGATTTACAGTCTACCACCTGTATCTTCAGCCATCTTACCAAAGAAATGATTTTTTTCAACAAACCATAAGGATATTGGTACTTTATATTTCTTATTTGGTGCATGAGCAGGAGTGGTAGGAACATCAATAAGATTAATTATTCGGGCTGAATTAGGTCAACCAGGGTCATTAATTGGAGATGATCAAATTTATAATGTAATCATTACAGCACATGCATTTGTAATAATCTTTTTTATAGTAATACCCATAATAATTGGAGGATTTGGTAATTGACTTGTACCATTGATAATTGGGGCACCAGATATAGCTTTTCCACGAATAAATAACATAAGTTTCTGGTTATTACCTCCATCTTTAACACTTCTTCTTACTTCTTCTATAGTAGGTAATGGAGTAGGTACTGGATGAACAGTTTACCCTCCACTTGCGAGACTAGTTGCTCACGAAGGTATGTCAGTAGATATAGCTATTTTTTCACTTCATTTAGCTGGGATTTCATCAATCCTAGGGGCCGTAAATTTTATTACAACAACAATTAATATACGAGCCGAAAGAATGATATTAGATCAAATATCTCTATTTGTTTGATCAGTTATAATTACTGCTATTCTACTACTTCTATCCCTTCCAGTTTTAGCAGGAGCTATTACTATACTATTAACAGATCGAAACTTAAATACATCTTTTTTTGACCCTGCAGGAGGAGGTGACCCTATTCTATACCAACACTTATTTTGATTTTTTGGACATCCAGAAGTCTACATTTTAATTTTACCAGGATTTGGTATTATTTCACACATTGTATGTCAAGAAAGTGGAAAAATTGAATCATTTGGAACACTAGGAATAATTTATGCTATATTATCAATTGGATTAATAGGATTTATTGTATGAGCACATCACATGTTTACAGTAGGAATAGATGTAGATACACGAGCCTACTTTACATCAGCAACAATAATTATTGCTGTTCCAACAGGAATTAAAGTATTTAGATGATTAGCCACATTATACGGATCTAAACTCAAATTTAACCCTACATTATTGTGAGCTCTTGGATTCCTCTTCTTATTTACAATTGGAGGTTTAACAGGATTAATTTTAGCTAATTCATCCCTTGATATTGTTTTACATGACACTTATTATGTAGTTGCTCACTTTCACTATGTTTTATCTATAGGAGCAGTATTTGCAATCATAGGAGGTATTATTCAATGATACCCATTATTTACAGGACTAATTATGAATAACACATGATTAAATATTCAATTTACAATTATATTTATTGGAGTAAATTTAACTTTCTTCCCACAACATTTTTTAGGTTTAGCAGGAATACCACGACGATATTCTGATTATCCGGATGCCTACACATCATGAAATACACTTTCAAGTGTAGGATCAATAATCTCAATCATTAGAATTATCTTATTTATTTTAATTATATGAGAAAGAATAATTACAAATCGAATAATCCTATTTAGAATTCATATAAGTAGATCAACAGAATGATTACAGAATAATCCTCCTGCAGAACATAGATATTCAGAATTACCATTAATCTCTAGATTCTAATATGGCAGATTAATGCAGTAGATTTAAGCTTTACAAATAAAGGTTCAACCTTTTATTAGAAACAAATCAACTATATGACAACATGATCAAATTTATCTTTACAAGATAGAGCTTCCCCATTAATAGAACAATTATTATTCTTTCACGATCATACTATAATTGTAATTCTATTAATCATAATAATTGTAAGTTATACTCTCAATTACATAGTAATAATCAAATTTACAAATCAAAATATACTCCATGATCATTTAATTGAAACTATTTGAACAACCCTTCCAGCTATTACACTAACTCTTATTGCTCTACCTTCATTACGATTACTTTATCTTCTTGATGATTCAATAAATACAATAATCACAATCAAAACAATTGGACGACAATGATACTGAAGTTATGAATATTCGGACTTTACAAATATTGAATTTGATAGATATATAACATCTGAAAAAGATTTAGAAATCAACGGATTCCGACTTTTAGATGTAGATAATCGAACAATTTTACCAATTAATACAGAAGTCCGAATTTTAACTAGAGCATCAGATGTTCTCCACTCATGAGCTATCCCTACATTAGGAATTAAAATTGATGCAACACCTGGACGTCTAAATCAAGGAACATTTATTATAAATCGGCCTGGATTATTTTTCGGACAATGTTCTGAAATCTGTGGAGCTAATCATAGATTTATACCAATTGTAATCGAAAGAACTTCAATTAATTTATTTATTAAATGGTTAACTAAAATAATTTAAGGATTTAGTTAAACTATAACATTAGAATGTCAATCTGAAATTACTAAAAATCTAGTATACCTTGACCATCAGATGACTGAAAGTAAGTAATGGTCTCTTAAACCAAAAAATAGTAAATTAACAAATACTTCTGATGAGGAAAATTTCAATCTAAATCCCTCAAATATCACCAATAATATGATTTTTATTATTCATTATATTTACTATTGTTCTAATTCTATTCAACCAAATAAATTTTTTCACATTTAAGTTAAATCCTCTTAAAAGAAAAAGAAGCCCTCTAACTAAAAAAATAAAATTTAATTGAAAATGATAACAAATCTATTTTCAACATTTGATCCATCCACTAATATTCTTAACTTATCATTAAATTGAACTAGATCATTCTTGGGATTATTATTAGTACCTTCAATATTTTGATTAACACCATCACGAATTAATATTATTTGAAATAAATTAAACTTAACATTACATAATGAATTTAAAATCTTAATAAATCCTAAATCATTTAATGGAACAACATTTATCTTTATTTCAATTTTTACTATAATAATATTTAATAATTCTATAGGATTATTTCCTTATATTTTTACAAGAACTAGACATTTAACATTAACATTCACTATTGCTCTACCTATATGACTAAGATTCATATTATTTGGTTGAATTAATTATACTAATCACATATTTACACATTTAGTACCTCAAGGTACCCCCCCTATATTAATATCTTTTATAGTTCTAATTGAGACAATTAGAAATATTATTCGACCTGGAACATTAGCAGTACGATTAACTGCAAATATAATTGCAGGACACCTTCTATTAACACTATTAGGAAATACAGGACCATCAATAACAACTAAATTAATTTCATTATTAATTATTACACAAATAATATTACTAATTTTAGAATCCGCAGTTGCAGTAATTCAAGCCTATGTATTTTCTATTTTAAGAACTCTTTACTCAAGAGAAGTTTATTAACTTATGTTAACAACATACTCAAATCACCCATTTCACTTAGTTGATTATAGACCATGACCATTAATAGGATCAATTGGAGCAATAGTATTAGTTTCAGGACTAACTAAATGATTTCACTTATACAATATTGATTTATTTTTAATTGGATTTAGTATTACATTACTTACAATAATTCAATGGTGACGAGATGTAATTCGAGAGGGGACTTTCCAAGGACTTCATACAAAATTTGTTTTAATCAGCTTAAGATGGGGAATAATCCTATTTATTGCATCTGAAGTTTTATTTTTCACATCATTCTTCTGGGCTTTCTTTAGAAGAAGATTAACACCAACTATTGAATTAGGAATATTATGACCTCCAATAGGAATTGAAGCTTTCAACCCAATACAAATTCCATTACTTAATACAATCATTCTATTAACATCAGGAGTTACTGTAACATGAGCTCATCATAGAATAAGAGAATCAAACTATTCACAAGTTACACAAGGATTATTTTTTACAGTACTAATAGGGTTATACTTTACCATATTACAAATATATGAATATTGAAAAGCACCTTTTACTATTGCTGATGCAATTTATGGGTCAACATTCTTCGTTGCAACAGGTTTTCATGGTCTTCATGTAATTATTGGATCAATTTTCTTACTAATTTGTCTAATTCGACATATAATAAATCAATTCTCAAATAATCACCACTTTGGATTTGAAGCCGCAGCATGATACTGACATTTTGTAGATGTAGTATGATTAATTCTGTATATTTCAATTTATTGATGAGGTAGATAATTATTTTTCTAGTATAAAAGTACATTTGACTTCCAATCAAAAGGCTTGATTAATAATCAAGAAAAATAATTACAACATTATTAATAAGAATTATTATTAGATTAATCATACCAATAATCATTATATTAATTGCATTAACCATCTCAAAAAAAATTATCAATGATCGTGAAAAAAGATCTCCTTTTGAATGTGGGTTTGATCCAAAAAGTTCAGCCCGAATACCCTTTTCCTTGCAATTCTTCCTAATTGCTGTTATTTTTTTAATTTTTGATATTGAAATTGTACTAATTTTACCAATCGTAATTATTATAAAAACATCAAATATCACAATCTGTACATTATCAACTATATTCTTTATTTTAATTTTATTAATCGGATTATATTATGAATGATATCAAGGTGCTCTTCAATGAGCTAAATAAAATTGGGTTATAGTTAACTATAACATTTGGGTTGCATTCAAAAAATATTGATATAATCAATTAACCTAAACTGAATAAGAAGCGAATTATTGCAGTCAGTTTCGACCTGAAATCCTGGTGAATACACCCTTATTCTAAATTAATTGAAGCCAAAATGAGGCATATTAATGTTAATAATAAAATTGAACTTCAATGTTCCAATTAAGGAAATGTAAAGACAATATAAAAGCTGCTAACTTTTAAATTAGCGGTTAAATTCCGTTAACATTTCTATATTTATATAGTTTAAATAAAACATTACATTTTCAATGTAAAAATAATAATAACTACATTTATAAGTACACCTAAAAATAAAAATATTTCCTTAACATTTTCAATGTTAAACTCTAAACTTAAGCTATTTAGGTATTATAAAAATAATAAAAGAATCAAAATAAATATTCAAAAGATAAAGATTAAAAGATAAATTCTAAAATGTGAACTATATCAATTCTGAATATAACCAATCAAATAAATAAATAAATTATAAAAACCTTGACCACCAAACAACTCTCCCCAACCACAATCAATCAATTTCCATGAATAATAACCCATCCTTAAAGGTAAATAACTAATAAAATTAGTTGAAAGAAAAGGTATAAATCATATAGAACCAATAAAATTAGTAAAAGATAACATACTTAAAGAAAACAAATTTCAAGAAAAATCAGACTTGGAAATAATATATCCTAAATAAGAACCTAAAATAACTGAAACACCAGTTAAACCCTTCAAATAATATGGTAAAGAAATTATATTAGGAATAGGAAAAATTAATCAAGATAAAAAACTACCCCCAAAAACAGAGATAATCAATAATCCAATCATACCTAAAGAAATAAAAAACCCCTTATCATTAATAACAGAAATACAATAAAAATTGTTATCACCAAATATTGAATAATAAAATAAACGAAAAGTATAGGATACTGTTAATCCAGTAGAAAAAAAATATAAAAAAAAAATTAAAGAATTAATTCATCTAAAACAAACTATCTCAAGAATTAAATCTTTTGAATAAAACCCAGCCAAAAAAGGTATACCACATAAAGCTAAGCTAGAAACATTAAAACAAACAGAAGTCAAAGGTATAAAATTTACAATAGATCCTATAAAACGAATATCTTGCAAATCCTTTAAATTATGAATTATTGATCCTGCACATATAAATAATAATGCCTTGAATAAAGCATGCACTAACAAATGAAAAAAAGAAAGTTTTGAATAACCTATTGCCAAAATTCTCATTATTAAACCAAGTTGACTTAAAGTAGAAAGAGCAATAACTTTTTTCAAATCAAATTCAAAATTAGCTCTAAGACCAGCTATAAATATAGTTAAACAACCAATTAATAATAATCACCAACCAAAACCATAAATATTAACCATTGGACTAAAACGAATTAACAAATAAACACCTGCTGTAACAAGAGTAGAAGAATGAACTAAAGCAGAAACGGGAGTAGGGGCAGCCATAGCTGCTGGAAGTCAAGAAGAAAAAGGAATTTGAGCTCTCCTAGTTATAGCAGCCAAAATAACTAATATAGTAATAATCTTTATTTCAAAAGAACTTAAAATAAAATCATAATAATATATATAATTTCATCCTCCAAAATTTAATATTCAAGCAATAGAAATTAAAATTGCAACATCACCAATACGATTAGATAAAACAGTTAATATGCCTGCACTATATGATTTCACATTCTGATAATAAATAACTAAACAATAAGATACTAATCCTAACCCATCTCATCCTAATAAAATTCTGATTAAGTTAGGTCTAATAATTAATAAAACTATTGAAAAAATAAATATTAAAATAAGAATGATAAAACGATTAATATTCTTCTCACCAGATATATAATCCTCTCTATAATAAATTACTAAAGAAGAAATATATATAACAAAAGATATAAAAATTAAAGATATTCAATCTAAAATTATAGTTATCACTACTATAGAACCATTTAAATTAAAAAGCTCTCACTCAATAAAAATTCTATAATCAATTATCAAATAATATACACCTCAAATAAAAATTAAAGTTCTTAACATAAATAAAGAAAAAAAACTTAATGAACAAATAGAAAAATAATACACGGCCCAAGATGAAAATTCATATCATTGATCCCACAAACCAATATTTTTATTAAAATACCTAAGCAAAATTAAATAAAAAAAAACTCACCCTTTAAACATAAAATATTTAAAGGAAGTCAATGTAAAAATAAAAGATGATACTCACGAATTCATCCTAAAGAACAAGTAAATACACCAGTATAATAAGAACCATGTTGAGAATAAGAATATATATATAATGTATAAACAGCACTAAAGAAAAATAAAAAAATTAATACCAAAAAATTAAAAGAAGATCAAGATAAAATTCTATTTAATAAACTCAACTCCCCTAACAAATTTAAAGAAGGAGGAGCAGCTATATTAGAAGATCTTAAAAGAAATCATCATAAAGACATTCTAGGTATAAGATTAATCATTCCTTTATTAATTAATAATCTTCGTCTACCTAAACGCTCATAAATAATATTTGATAAACAAAATAAACCAGAAGAACATAAGCCATGACCAACTATTAGAATAAAAGAACCTAAACAACCTCATCAATTTATAGTTATTAAACCACCAATAACTATTCTTATATGAGCAATGGAAGAATAAGCAATTAAAGACTTTAAATCAACCTGTCGAAAACAAATAAATCTAACAATAACACCCCCAGATAAACTCAAAGACAACCAAAAATAATTAAATTTTAAGCCTATACAAGAAACAACCCTTATAACACGAAAAATTCCATACCCACCTAACTTTAATAAAACACCAGCAAGAATCATACTACCAGAAATTGGGGCCTCAACATGTGCCTTAGGAAGCCAAAGATGAACTAAAAATATGGGTATCCTAACTAAAAAAGCCAAAACCATAAAAACATAAAATAAGAAATAATAAGAACCAAAATCGACCAATAAAGGAAAATAAAGAGAATTTGAATAATTATAAACCTTAAATAAAGCTATAAGTAAAGGTAAACTAGCAATTAAAGTATAAAAAATTAAATATACACCAGCCTGCAACCTCTCAGGTTGATAACCCCAACCTAAAATTAAAAGTAAAGTTGGAATCAAACTAGCCTCAAAAAAAATATAAAAACAAAACAAACTTAATCTAGCAAATGAACAATAAAGTATAATCATTAAAACCAAAATTAAAAAAATAAATAAATTAGAATTGTAAGAAAATAAATAAACTGAACATCTAGCAGTAATTATTAAACAACAAATTCAAAAACTTAATAAAATCAAACCAAATGAAAAATAATCAACACCAAAATAATATCTAATTATATTTAAATCAGCATAAAACCAAACACAAATCATAAAAATAAAACTAACCAAAAATATTAAAGAGTGAATCAACCATCAAGATTTATTTAATAAACAAAGAGGGGTCAAAAACCCAAGTATAAATAAAAATTTTAACATAAAGATAAACTAAATGAATTAAAAAAATCATTACCATGAGAACGAATTATAGAAACTAAAATAGATAAACCCAAAGCCCCTTCACAAACAGAAAAAACTAAAAAAATAATCGAAAAAAAATAATCATAATCGACACCTATAAGAAAAATAATAATCAATATAAATAAAGAAAGAACAATATATTCTAATCTCAACAAAACCATTAACAAATGCTTACGTTTAGAGGAAAAAACATAAACACCAGAAAAATAAATCAATAAAGAAGTAAAAATAGAAAATATAAACATTAGTTTTAATAGTTTAAAAGGAAAAACATTGGTCTTGTAAACCAAAAATAAGAAAGTCCCCCCTTTTGAAACTTCAGGGATAGAAAAATCTTCTATCATTGATCCCCAAAACCATTATTTTAAATAAACTAATCCCTGAAATGATTAAAATAATAATTATAGCCTTATCAAATGTAATAAATTTTAATTTTATTAAATTAAATCACCCAATATCAATAATATTTACAATTATTTTACAAACATTTTTTATTGGTTTAATAGTGGGAACAGTTATAAAAAGATTTTGATTATCATATATTTTATTTTTAACATTCCTAGGTGGAATATTAGTTTTATTTATTTATATTACAAGAATTACATCAAATGAAATATTTCAACCAAAATCAATTACTATAATTTTCACTTTTATTATATGAATTATTAATATATTTATATTAATTATTATTAATAAAACTATATTTATTGACTTTTTTAAAAATATAGAAGTTGATAATATTAAAAGATTAATTAATTGTCAAGAAATAATAATATCCTTACAAAAATTATATAATAACCCAACATTTATTATTACAATAATAATAATAATTTATTTATTCTTAACATTACTAGTAGTAGTAAAAATTACAAATATTAACCAGGGACCTATTCGTAAAATAAGATAATTATACTAATGAATAAACCTTTCCGATTAAACCATCCTATAATTAAAATTATTAATAATTCCCTTATTGATCTACCAACACCAACTAATATTTCATTTTGATGAAATTTTGGGTCACTACTTGGGTTATGCCTAATAATTCAAATTATAACCGGATTATTTTTAACTATACATTATACACCAAATACTGAAATAGCATTTAGAAGAGTAATTCATATTTGTCGAGATATTAATAATGGTTGAATTATTCGAGCACTACACGCAAATGGAGCATCTATATTTTTTATTTGTATATACCTCCATGTAGGACGGGGAATTTATTATGGTTCTTATATATTCATTTATACATGAATAATTGGAATTATAATTATATTTACAGTTATAGCAACAGCATTTATAGGGTATGTCCTACCTTGAGGACAAATATCATTTTGAGGAGCAACAGTAATTACTAATCTATTATCAGCAATTCCATATTTAGGGATAGATTTAGTTCAATGAGTATGAGGAGGATTCGCTGTTGATAACGCAACACTAAATCGATTTTTTACATTTCATTTTATTTTACCATTAATAATTGTAATTATAACCATAATCCATTTATTTTTTCTTCATCAAATAGGGTCAAATAATCCTATAGGATTAAATAGAAATATTGAAAAAATTTCTTTCCACCCTTACTTTACATTTAAGGATTCAATCACGTTTTTATTAATAACATCATTATTAATTATATTATGTTTATTAAATCCTTATCTCCTAGGAGATCCAGATAATTTTGTACCAGCAAATCCTTTGGTTACACCAATTCATATTCAACCAGAATGGTATTTTTTATTTGCTTATGCTATCTTACGATCAATTCCTAACAAATTAGGAGGTGTTATTGCCTTATTTATATCAATTAGAATCTTAATAATTTTACCTTTATATAATAAATTACCATTTCGAGGCATTCAATTTTACCCTATTAACCAAATTATATTCTGAACTCTAGTAATTGTTGTATATCTATTAACATGGATTGGTAAACGACCTGTTGAAGAACCTTATATTATAGTTGGGCAAATCTTAACAATTATTTACTTTATATATTTTCTAATTAATGTTCATGTAGCATTTATATGAGATAAATTAATTAAATAATTACTAGTTAATTAGCTTAGGAAAGCGTATGTTTTGAAAACATAAATTTAGAAGTTTAACTCTTCTATTAACTTGTTAATTCTTAAAAAATTTCACTAAATAAATAGAGTTAGTAAAATCCTAACCCCTACAAAACCTCCTAAAAAATTTAGGGACAAAGGTAAAAAAGTCTTCCAAGCCAAATATATTAATTTATCATAACGAAAACGGGGTAATGTACCTCGCACTAAAATAAATATTAAAGATACAATAGAAAGCTTAATAAAAAATAAAAAGGAATAAAAGTCCCCCCCTAAAAAAATTAAAGATAATAATATTCTTATAAAAACAATTCTTGTATATTCTGATAAAAAAATTAAAGTAAACCCACTAGAACCATATTCAATATTAAACCCTGAAACTAATTCTGATTCCCCTTCAGCAAAATCAAAGGGAGTACGATTAGTTTCAGCTAAACATGATGCAAAAAAAGCCAGAGCTAAAGGAAAAGAAATAATAATAAATCAACAATAATTCTGATAATTCATAAAATGTATTATATTAAAACTACCAATTAAAATAATCAAAGATAATAAAATTAAAATTAATCTAACTTCATATGAAATAGTTTGGGCAACAGAACGTAAAGAACCTAATAAAGAATAATTTGAATTTGATGATCAACCAGAAATCATTATAGTATAAACCCCTAATCTAGTACAACATATAAAAAATAAAACCCCATAAGAAAAGGAACATATATAAGTTAAATAAGGGAAAACTAATCAAACAACCAAAGAAATTATTAAATTAAACACAGGGGAAAAGTAATAAAGTAAATAATTTGATAAAATAGGAATAGGCTGCTCTTTACAAATTAACTTAATTGCATCACTAAAAGGTTGAAGAATACCTAAAAATCCAACTTTATTTGGACCTTTTCGAATTTGAATGTAACCTAAAACTTTACGCTCTAATAAAGTTAAAAAAGCCACACTAATTAAAACACAAATAATTAAAAGAGAAAAATTTAAAATAAATATAAATAAATCATAAAATATCAATACTATTTGTAGTAAAGCTACATAAATGAATTCTAAATTCAGCACATTAATCTGTCAAAATAGTAATTAATTTTAATCAACTAAAAAAAAATCTTTCACCTACATGGTCCTTTCGTACTAATATAAGTTTTTAACTTAGGATAAAAACCGACCTGGCTCACGCCGGTCTGAACTCAGATCATGTAAGAATTTAAAGGTCGAACAGACCTAATTATTGGGCTCCTACACCCAAAATTTATCTTAATCCAACATCGAGGTCGCAATCTACTTTGTCAATATGAGCTTTCAAAAATAATTACGCTGTTATCCCTAAGGTAATTTAATCTTATGATCATAAATTATGGATCATAATAAACATAAATTAATGATTTAATAATGAAGAGTTTAATTATTCTTCATGTCACCCCAACAAAACATTACTATTAAATATAAAAAGATCAACTAAAGACTATAAAAAAATAAAATGTAAAACTCTATAGGGTCTTCTTGTCCTAAAGCAAAATTTAAGCCTTTTGACTTAAAAGTTAAATTTTAAAATTTATTAAGAGACAGTTAATTTCTTGTCAAACCATTCATTCCAGCCCCTAATTAAGAGACTAATGATTATGCTACCTTTGCACGGTCAAAATACCGCGGCTCTTTAAATTCTTCTCAGTGAGCAGGTCAGACCTCAAAATATAATCAAGAGGACATGTTTTTGATAAACAGGCAGAAATTAAAATTGCCTAATTCCTTATAATAAATTAATAATAATAATTAACTTAAACAAAATTAATATACTAATTTCATCATTATTACAAAAATTATTCAATTTAATATTTAATCTTAATAAAATACCTAAAATATCTATAAAATCATTATTTTAAATAATGAACTAAAACGTAATCATTATGATGGCTGACTTAAAGCCTACTATTATAATTGAAAATAAATAAATTATAGGTTATTAACCTTAGAGCTTATCCCCTAAAGAATAAATAAGTCAATATTTTTATATAAAAAATTAAATAAAAACAAAAACTTTTAAAAATTAAATTTTTTCTTAAGAAACTAGATATCTTAGGAAACGACTAACATTTCATTTCTACAATTAGCTTAATAATAATTATAATACATTAACTTTTAGTTAATTGTAAATCAACCTAAATCGAGATAAATAAATAAATATTAAAATTTTGATAAACCCTGATACAAAAGGTACAATAAATAAAATTAACTTTTATTAACTTAAACTAATATTTCATAATTCAATTACATTACTATTAAACTATAATTTTAAAAATCAATTTTACAAAATATACTTAGACAAAAATCAATAAAATTAATTCTATTAAATAACTAAATTAACAAAAAATCAATATAATATAATAAACAATCAAAGTATTCCGATTTGCACAGAAAAATCTTCAGTGTAAATGAAGTACTTTACTATATAAGCTACACTTTGAATCCTTACTAGATACACTTTCCAGTACATCTACTATGTTACGACTTATCTCATTTAAATTATAACCTATTATAATAAAAATTCTAAATTAAATATTAATAATGAGAGTGACGGGCGATGTGTACACACCTTAGAGCCAATATCAAATAAATTAATTAATTTAAATTACTATCAAATTCACCTTCATTAATAGTTTTCACCATTAAATTCATTATAAATAAAATCTATTGTAACTCATCTCCTCTTAATTATAAGCTGCACCTTGACCTGAAATATTATAAAATAATAAATTAAGAAAATTTTAACTCTAAAAAGATCTTCTGATAACGGAGATATACAAACAAATAAATCAAGTAAAGTTAATCGTGTATTATCAATTACGGGATAAGTTCCTCTGAATGGAATAAGGTACCGCCAAATTCTTTAGGTTTAAAGATCATACCTAACACTACCCTGGTAAGAAAAATTAACATTTAAAATAATAGGGTATCTAATCCTAGTTTATTATTCAAACTTCACAGATCCATAATAAGAATTATAAAAAAAAATAAAATTTCACCCTTCAAATTTATAATTAAATCCAAAATATAAATAACTGTTTTAACCAATAATATTTATTTGTATTAATCGAATAACCGCGGCTGCTGGCACGAATTATGCCAATACTAAATCAATTTCTAATTCCAAAACTAATTGATAATTAAATTAAATTACTGCAAAAAGAACATTAAGTTTAACAAAACTTACATATAATATAAAGAAAAAATAAATAATTAAGCAAGAATAAAACTTTAAATTTAACTTAATATTTTTTTAAAAAAAAAGGTTCATCTCAATGAAAATAAACATATAAATTTTTAAGAAAAAAGATTAAAACTAAATATTAAAAAATCAAATAAAACCAGCAAATTTAATTTCTAAACCAACAACAACTTCTCTATTACATATATTTAAAAATTAGAATGGGACACAAACCCCCAAAGATGAAATTATATCATCTTACAATTTACTCTCAACCCCCTCAATGCAAATAAACATATAAATTTTTAAGAAAAAAGATTAAAACTAAATATTAAAAAATCAAATAAAACCAGCAAATTTAATTTCTAAACCAACAACAACTTCTCTATTACATATATTTAAAAATTAGAATGGGACATAAAACCCAAAAGATGAAATTATATCATCTTACAATTCACTCTCAACCCCCCTCAATGAAAATAAACATATAAATTTTTAAGAAAAAAGATTAAAACTAAATATTAAAAAATCAAATAAAACCAGCAAATTTAATTTCTAAACCAACAACAACTTCTCTATTACATATATTTAAAAATTAGAATGGGACATAAAACCCAAAAGATGAAATTATATCATCTTACAATTCACTCTCAACCCCCTCAATGAAAATAAACATATAAATTTTTAAGAAAAAAGATTAAAACTAA